ATCGTATATATATATTTCATGTAGAAACATGTAGAAAGATGAATTAGAAACATGTAGAAAGATGAATAGGTCCATTTATTTATATATTTATTGTATTTTATTAATTAATATATATTTCTTAAATTAATATATATTTCTTAAAACATATACTTATAGACTCCCTATCCCTATTAAGTATATATATACTCACTTAGGTATACTTAGTATAATATAACAATTATATATGAATTATAAGATATCTTTATAACAATATAAGGATAAGGTTCAAATATAAAACAATAAATATAACAATAAATAACAGGTACAAATATTAAATCGAGGTACCCATTCTATGATAACTCTCAACAGTCTCCCCTCCATTTTTGTGCCTTTAGTGGGCTTAGTATTTCCGGCAATTGCAATGGCTTCTTTATCTCTTTATGTTCAAAAAAACAAGATTTTTTAGATACAACAAGGACAAATCTTATATATATATATTTTTTTTTCAAGACTTACTTGGATCATAACACGGATATCTATTTAGTAAAATATGGTATAATATGCGGCTTCCTTCGGGCATAAGCTCTTATGTATGTGTAAACATGATAAATGAATTATAACTATTTTCAAATAGATCGGGATCGGGGAGAATTTCTGAAATGTAAAGTCAATATATCTATATGTATTAGGAAATCATATGAAAGGGATGTTATTATTTTAGTTTGGATCTAAGAAATTCGATGAATTATCCCTAAAGGTTCACATCATAATAGTGCTGGTTGATGAGAGTTACTTCGGAAACAAAAAAAAGTAAAAAAAAAAAATTATTTTTGTTATTCTCCCAATTCCAATAAAATGCAACTAGGTCTAGTTAGAGTATGAGTTGGCGATCAGAACGTATATGGGTAGAACTTATAGCGGGGTCTCGAAAAACAAGTAATTTCTGTTGGGCCTTTATTCTTTTTTTAGGTTCATTAGGGTTTTTATTGGTTGGAACGTCCAGTTATTTTGGTAGGAATTTTATATCTTTACTTCCTTCTCAGCAAATAATTTTTTTTCCACAAGGTATCGTGATGTCTTTCTATGGGATCGCAGGTCTTTTTATTAGCTCCTATTTGTGGTGCACAATTTCGTGGAATGTAGGTAGTGGTTATGATCGATTCGATATAAAAGAGGGCATAGTGTGTATTTTTCGTTGGGGATTTCCTGGAAAAAATCGTCGCATATTCCTCCGATTCCTTATGAAAGACATTCAGTCCATCAGAATAGAAATTAAAGAGGGTATTTATGCTCGTCGTGTCCTTTATATGGAAATAAAAGGACAAGGAGCCATTCCCTTGACTCGTACTGATGAGAATTTTACTCCACGAGAGATTGAGCAAAAAGCTGCTGAATTGGCCTATTTCTTGCGTGTACCAATTGAAGTATTTTGAAAAAAGGAACTGAAGAATGAATACTTTGCAAGAGATAAAAAACTCAAGAATCATCTTTTTTTCTATAGCATAACTTAACTGAAGTTTCTTCAGAACGCTTACTCGAGCCAAAGCAAACGTATATGAAACAATTCTAAAACTAAATTGTTTATGTCCACAATTTTTTTTATGCGTATGTAAATCCACTTAACTCAATTCAGTAACAAATCTAAATGATAGATTCATCATATATCAAAACAAAACATTTCATCATAAAGTAAAGAATTTTTTTTTCTAAATATTTGATATTTTGATAGAACGGGAGTTCTTTCGTCTCGAAATCCGACTACTATTAATTTGAAGAGGGCTCTTTCTTATTCTATATTCTTTCTAAATTCAAGGACTAACCGCTGTACTGAATCACAAAAAAATCCGGAAATACATCGATGACTTGTAATAGAACTTATGCTTGATAGAAATATTAGTATCATATAGAGTCGACGAATGAGGTGCGTTCATTAAAAATTTTTAAATTCACAGACGAAAAAATGGCAAAAAAGAAAGTATTAATTTCCCTTCTATATCTTGCATCTATAGTATTTTTGCCTTGGTGGATCTCTCTCTCATTTAATAAAAGTCTGGAATCTTGGTTTACTAATTGGTGGAATACTAGGCAATCCGAAATTTTTTTGAATGATATTCAAGAAAAGAGTATTCTAAAAGAATTCATAGACTTAGAGGAACTCTTACGTTTGGACGAAATGATAAAGGAATACCCGGAAACACATTTACAAAAGCCTCGCATCGAAATCTACAAAGAAACGATCCAATTGATCAAGATGCACAACGAGGATCGCATCCATACAATTTTACACTTCTCGACAAATATAATCTGTTTCGGTATTCTAAGTGGTTATTCTATTCTAGGTAATGAAGAACTTGTTATTCTTAACTCTTGGTTTCAAGAATTCCTATACAACTTAAGCGACACAATAAAAGCTTTTTCTATTCTTTTATTAACTGATTTATGTATAGGATTCCACTCGCCCCACGGTTGGGAATTAATGATTGGCTCTGTCTACAAAGATTTTGGATTTGCTCATAATGATCAAATTATATCCGGTCTTGTTTCTACTTTTCCAGTCATTTTAGATACAATTTTTAAATATTGGATCTTTCGTTATTTAAATCGTGTATCTCCTTCACTTGTAGTGATTTATCATTCAATGAATGACTGAAAAGTGATCGAACGATCCAATTATAATATTTGTTACTTTGTACATAAGCAAAACATTCAAAATTGTACTTACTACCCATCCAAGGGATTCCTCCAATATTCCAGTAAAATTATTTATATTTAATATTTAAGTAAATAGCAAAATTATAGATAGGGAACTATACTAGCGACCTACCTAATTTTATTGTAGAAATTTTCGGGATCAATGATTGGACCATGCAAACTAAAAATACCTTTTCTTGGATAAAGAAAGAGATTACTCGATCCATTTCCGTATCGCTCATGATATATATACTAACCCAGGCACCCCTTTCAAATGCATATCCCATTTTTGCACAGCAGGGTTATGAAAATCCACGAGAAGCGACTGGCCGTATTGTATGTGCCAATTGCCATTTAGCTAATAAACCCGTGGATATCGAGGTTCCACAAGCGGTACTTCCTGATACTGTATTTGAAGCAGTTGTTCGAATTCCTTATGATCTGCAACTGAAACAAGTTCTTGCTAATGGTAAAAAAGGAGCTTTGAATGTCGGGGCTGTTCTTATTTTACCCGAGGGGTTTGAATTAGCCCCTCCCGATCGTATTTCGCCCGAGATTAAAGAAAAGATAGGAAATCTGTCTTTTCAGAGCTATCGTCCCACTAAAAAAAATATTCTTGTGATAGGTCCGGTTCCTGGTCAGAAATATAGTGAAATCACCTTTCCTATTCTTTCCCCGGACCCCGCTACTAAGAAAGATGTGCACTTCTTAAAATATCCCATATATGTAGGCGGGAACAGGGGAAGGGGTCAGATTTATCCCGACGGGAGCAAGAGTAACAATAATGTTTATAATGCTACAGCAGCAGGTATAGTAAGCAAAATAATACGAAAAGAAAAAGGGGGGTACGAAATAACCATAGCGGATGCATCGGATGGACGTCAAGTGGTTGATATTATCCCTCCAGGACCGGAACTTCTTGTTTCAGAGGGCGAATCCATCAAACTTGATCAACCATTAACGAGTAATCCTAATGTGGGTGGATTTGGTCAGGGAGATGCGGAAATAGTACTTCAAGATCCATTACGTGTCCAAGGTCTTTTGCTCTTCTTGGCATCTGTTATTTTGGCACAAATCTTTTTGGTTCTTAAAAAGAAACAGTTTGAGAAGGTTCAATTGTCCGAAATGAATTTCTAGATCTGCGGATTTATCAACATCAAGCTCTAAAAATAAACAAATTTTTGTTGGGAATTATGTATGATCAAAAAAATTTTGCTTATTTATATTCTTTATTCTACCGGATTTCGGGAATTACTTAATACCGCATTCCTGGTCATAGTATATTGTGAAGGCGACTGTTTTACTTAACTCTTCTTTATTTATTTGTTTTTTCAATCCAAATTGAAACGGTATGATATAGAATGAATCAATAGTTTTATATTTGACTAGAATCAAAACAAAAGATAAATAAGCGGAGAATAGAAACCAAAGTATAAATGAGAGGAACAAAGGATTTTAGGGGAGATTGTTCGTCTCCTAGTCCTTGACACAAGAAACGGAATTTTACCCAACCCTTTCTTGTGTCGAATTAATAAAGATTCTCGATCCCGTTCGTAAAAAATGGATATTTGTAGTTTTCATTTTTTTTTTTTTTTTTTAGGTTTATTTTATCATAACCCTTTTTTAGATTTCTTACGTAACATAGTGGTAGTGGACAAATAAATATAGGTCAATTTATTGAGCAATATAGAACTTCTTCAATTTCAACGAACTTATAAAAAAAAATTTCACTTTTATTAGATTAAATATTTATTAGATTAAATGGAGTAAGGTTCTATTCTATTAGTATAGAAAGGGTTTGCATGATATCTGATTGATAGAAATATATTCTATTTATATATAATTGTGAGTCATCCAAAAAGGGTAAATCGAGTGATTCCTTCTTTGTTTTAAGTATTGACAGATACTATTGAGTAACAGATGTTCTGAATCAATTAACGAAGTTCATTTTTTAAAAACATCATCAGAAAAGGTGGAGGTTTTTGAAACATCTCTAAAAAAAAAATATTATGATTATTAAGAACTCAACGGGACTTACCCCCTCTTTCCTTGTCTGATTCGAGGGGGATCCCGTTGAGTTCTTATGCTTTCATGTCTACAACTCAGTTCATCCGATTATTACAGGGATGAACCTAATCCGGAATATGAACCATAAAAGAAAATACCGATTAAACCGATCACAAGAATACCGGCTACAGTACCTATTATCCAAAGAGGAATCCTTCCAGTAGTATCGGCCATTTGTCCTACTTTCCTCCACATTTTATCAAGTGGTCATGCTAGAGACATAAACAGCCATAGATAATTATGAGATGATATCTTTCCGAATG